ATGCAACGATGACTCTTTTCTACAAATCATAAAGATATTGGTACCTTATATTTCATCTTCGGAGCTTGAGCTGGTATAGTTGGAACCTCTTTAAGTTTAATCATTCGAGCAGAACTTAGACAACCAGGTAGTTTAATTGGTAATGATCAAATCTATAATGTTGTTGTTACAGCTCATGCTTTTGTTATAATCTTTTTTATAGTTATACCGATTATAATTGGTGGATTTGGAAACTGGCTTGTTCCTTTGATATTAGGAGCCCCAGATATAGCTTTTCCGCGAATAAATAATATAAGATTTTGACTTTTACCTCCCTCCTTATCTCTCTTACTTACAAGAAGAATAGTGGAAAGTGGTGTGGGCACCGGATGAACTGTCTACCCACCCCTCGCCGCCGCTATCGCTCATGCCGGAGCCTCAGTTGATTTAGGAATTTTTTCTCTTCACCTAGCGGGTGTTTCCTCAATCCTAGGAGCCGTTAATTTTATAACTACTGTTATCAACATACGCTCTTATGGTATGACAATAGACCAAATACCATTGTTTGTTTGAGCAGTCTTTATTACTGCTATCCTTCTCTTGCTTTCCTTACCTGTATTAGCAGGCGCTATTACTATATTATTAACTGACCGTAACTTAAATACTTCATTCTTTGATCCTGCTGGGGGGGGTGACCCTGTCCTCTACCAACATTTATTCTGATTTTTTGGACACCCAGAAGTTTATATTTTAATTCTCCCTGCTTTTGGTATAATTTCCCATATTGTAAGCCAAGAATCTGGTAAAAAAGAGTCATTTGGCACTTTGGGTATAATTTATGCTATGCTTGCTATTGGTATTCTAGGATTTATTGTATGAGCACATCATATATTTACTGTTGGTATAGACGTTGATACTCGAGCTTATTTTACATCTGCTACTATAATTATTGCTATTCCCACTGGAATCAAAATTTTTAGGTGACTAAGAACTCTTCACGGCTCGCAAATAAATTACTCTCCGTCTCTTCTATGAGCTCTTGGATTTATCTTTCTCTTTACCGTGGGTGGCTTAACAGGGGTTGTTCTAGCAAACTCATCCCTTGATATTATTCTTCATGACACTTATTATGTCGTTGCCCATTTCCACTATGTTCTTTCTATAGGAGCTGTCTTTGGAATTTTTGCCGGTATTGCTCATTGATTTTCTCTTATAACTGGTCTATCACTAAATCCAAAGTGGTTGAAAATGCATTTCTTAGTAACTTTTATTGGTGTAAATTTAACTTTTTTTCCCCAACACTTTCTAGGATTAAATGGGATACCTCGACGATATTCTGATTATCCAGATGCCTACGCTACTTGAAATATTGTATCTTCTTTAGGATCTATAATCTCTTTCGTGGCGGCTCTAGGTTTTTTACTAATCATCTGAGAAGCTTTAGTTTCTAATCGTCCCGTTATTTTCACCCCTTCACTACCTTCTTCAATTGAATGAAACCATGCTTACCCCCCTGCAGATCACTCTTATATAGAAATTCCTATAATTACTAACTTCTAAAATGGCAGACAGATGTATAGGATTTAAGCTCCTACTAGGAAAGTTACTTTTTCTTTTAGAATCACTTATGGCAACATGAGCATATTTAGGTTTCCAAGACAGTGCTTCACCCCTCATAGAACAATTAATTTTTTTTCATGACCATATTATACTCGTAATTGTTTTAATTGTAACTTTTGTGGGCTATATATTATCTACCTTATTTTTTAACTCTTTTATTAACCGCTATATACTAGAAAATCAGCCTATTGAGGTTATCTGAACATCTATCCCCGCCATTATTTTAATTTTTATTGCCTTACCTTCTTTACGTCTTCTATATCTTTTAGATGAAGTAAATAGTCCTTCTATAACACTCAAAACTATTGGTCATCAATGATATTGAAGGTATGAATATTCTGATTTTCTTCAAATAGAGTTTGATTCTTATATGATCCCTACTAACGATTTGCTTGATTCTGGCTTCCGACTCCTCGACGTTGATAACCGAACCGTACTCCCTATAAATACTCAGATTCGAGTTCTTATTTCAGCTGCTGACGTTATTCACTCTTGAACAGTTCCCTCTCTAGGTGTTAAGGCTGATGCCATCCCAGGACGATTAAACCAAACTAGCTTTTTTATTAATCGCCCGGGGCTATTTTATGGCCAGTGCTCAGAGATCTGTGGTGCTAATCATAGGTTTATACCAATTGTAATCGAAAGAACCTCTATTGACTCCTTTCTAAATTGAATTTCTCTCTCAGTGGAAGACTCGCCAGGTGACTGAAAGTAAGTATAGATCTTTTAAGTCTAGAATAGTATTTTACGCCTACTTCTGGTGAAGAAATTAGTTAATTTATAACATTTGCCTGTCACGCCTAAGTTGTCTTTTAGACATTTCTTAATGCCACAAATGGCTCCCATTTATTGACTTTATATATTTTTCTTTTTTCTTCTTTCTTTCTCTTTATTTTTTACCTTAAATTATTTCATTAAACCTTTTGATAAAATTGAAGTAACTTCAGACTCTTATTACTTACACTATAAACCCTGAAAATTATAACAAACCTCTTTTCGATTTTTGAACCTTCATCTAGAATCTTTAATCTTTCTACTAACTGACTTTCCACAGTTTTAGGACTACTTTTTTTGCCCTACTTATACTGGGCTTCTCCATCTCGTTGGTCACTTTTATGAAGAAAAATTGTTCAAACTCTTCATAAAGAATTTAAAGCTTTACTTTTACCATCTCATGTGGGAGCTACTATTTTATTTATTGCTTTATTCAGATTAATTGTATTTAACAATTTTTTAGGACTATTACCTTACGTGTTTACGAGATCAAGCCATATGGTGATAACGCTTTCCCTAGCTTTCCCTCTTTGGCTGACTCTTATACTTTTTGGTTGAATTCAACACACTAAGCACATATTTGCTCACTTAGTCCCTCAAGGGACACCCTTCGCTCTTATGCCTTTTATAGTCTTAATTGAAACTATTAGAAATGTTATTCGACCTGGTACCTTAGCTATCCGACTTGCTGCCAATATAATTGCCGGTCATTTACTTTTAACCCTTTTAGGTAGAACAGGCCCTTCACTTTCTCTATCAATTCTATTTTTCCTTGTGTTTGCCCAAATTTTACTCTTAGTTCTAGAATCTGCTGTTGCAGTTATTCAATCTTATGTATTCGCTGTGTTAAGAACCTTATACACAGGAGAAATCAACTAATGACATCATCGCATGGTTTTCACCCCTACCATTTAGTAGATATAAGACCTTGACCTCTTACAGGTTCAATTAGAGCAATAATATTAACTACGGGTTTAGTTAAATGGTTCCACCAATATAATATAAATCTTCTTCTTCTAAGACTTGTTGCAACAATCTTAACTATAGTCCAATGATGACGAGATGTAACTCGAGAAGGAACATACCAAGGTCTCCATACAGGTACTGTTATAAAGGGTCTTCGCTGAGGAATAATCTTATTTATTGTTTCAGAAGTTCTATTTTTTTTCTCATTCTTTTGAGCATTTTTTCACAGAAGGTTATCCCCTACTGTAGAGATTGGTATGTACTGACCTCCGCTAGGTATCCAGCCTTTTAATCCCTTCCAAATTCCCCTCCTTAATACTACTATTTTGCTATCTTCAGGAGCTACAGTAACTTGAGCGCATCATGCTATTATAGAATCTAACTATACACAATCTATTCAAAGACTTGGATTAACTATCATTCTCGGAGTCTACTTTACTATACTCCAAGCATTCGAATACATTGAAGCTCCCTTTACTATTGCAGATTCTGTGTTTGGATCCACATTTTTCGTGGCAACTGGATTCCACGGTCTCCATGTTATTGTTGGCACTTCTTTTTTAGCTGTATGTTTTATTCGCCTTTATAAATGCCATTTTTCTTCAGCGCATCATTTAGGCTTTGAAGCCGCAGCATGATATTGACATTTCGTAGATGTCGTCTGACTGTTCTTATATATTTTCATCTATTGATGAGGTGGTTAATTTTTTTAGTATAATCAGTATGTCTGACTTCCAATCAGAAGGCCTAAAATTTTTAGAAAAAATAATTTTTACAATATTTTTATTTTCTGCTATTACTCTTATTATTGCGTCTGTAGTTATAGTCCTATCAACATTGCTAGCAAAAAAGACAATCATAGACCGAGAGAAAAACTCACCTTATGAATGTGGATTTGACCCTAAAGGATCTGCCCGCTTACCTTTTTCTCTTCGATTCTTTTTGATTGCAGTGATTTTCTTAATTTTTGACGTAGAAATTACATTACTTTTGCCTATTGCTTCTACTTTAAATCTAACCAATATTTTCTCTTGAATTGTTACGAGAATAATTTTCCTACTAATTCTACTGCTTGGACTTTACTATGAATGATCTCAAGGAGCCTTAGATTGATCTTAGCTAAGACCATAGTCAATATATGACGTATGAGTTGCATTCATAAAGAGTTTTTACCAAAACTGGTTTTACTAATTAATTAGAAAGCGAATTATTGCATTTAGTTTCGACCTAAATCTTAGGCTAACAGCCTTCTAATTTTTGATAGAAACCAAAGTAGAGGTGTATCACTGTTAATGATAAAATTGAATTTCTTATTCCTATCAAGTTTATTGGAGTATTACGTCAAGGTTGAAAGCTTCTAACTTTACACCAAGCGGTTAAATTCCGTTTATACTCCTAAGTTTTTATAGTGTAACAAACACGTTGCTTTTTCATTGCAAAACTGAAGCATTTAGACTTCTAAAAACTTGTACCTACCCAAAGTAGTCTTCTACAACTTAAGCGCCACAAGCTAACATTTTTTTTTAAACTATTTGGATCGTCTATTTACAGACATCTACTGTCTCTTTTGCAGCTTCAATGCAATATTCTGAATAAATTATATAAATTTTTTTACTGACCCTACATTTTGTAAAGTCGTTCTATTTTTTCATTGCCTATCGATTTATGTACTTTACCCCTATACAAAAATAAATATCAAAACTAAAACCCCTACAGCAAATATTTTCATGAATACTTTAATTCTATTTAGCTGAAGCCTATTTAAAATTATAAATATGTGTGAAAGAGTATAGTACAAGCCTTGTCTTCCTATATATTCATATCAACCCTTATCTATTAATTTTTCTATAGTTGCCCCTTTAATTATTCTTACTTCTCTGATTTTTTTAGTTCTTAAAAAGGGCATAAATCACATTGAACCAAATATTACTACATACTTGTAACTTCTTAAAGATTTAAGTATGTAGTTCATCCTTATTAAGTTCAGCATATAACCAAAAAAAGCACCAACTACCGTAATTATAATTACTAAAGTTTTTATAAAGATTCTTATGCAAATTAGATAAGGCTCTGGAAACAATAATCAAGCTAAGATTGCCCCTATTATAATAGCTCTAAATCCTAATACAGTTATAGAATTACTTATAACTTTATCCTCGTCGTGCACATTTCTTAAAGCTCTTAAATTGTACCTGCCTCTTAATCTGTAAAAAACTAAACGTCTTGTATATCTTACTGTCAAGCCAGTAGCTAAAATATACAAAGTTAAAGCCACTATATTAATTCATCTTATAAATGCCACTTCTAACACTATATCTTTAGAGTAAAATCCAGCTAAAAAAGGAAACCCACACAGTGCTAAATTTGCAACTGTTATGTAAGAAACTCTTAGTGGTATAAATTTAACTAAACATCCTATATAACGGATATCCTGGTATCCTCCTACTCTGTGGATAACCGCTCCAGCACATATAAATAATAACGCCTTAAATAGTGCATGCCTAAGTAAGTGGAAAAATGCTAAATCTGGGAACCCTAAAGCTAAAATCCTAAGTATTACCCCAAGTTGTCTTAAAGTAGAAAGTGCGATAATTTTTTTTAAATCATATTCAAAATTTGCTCCTAATCCCGCTATGAACATTGTTAAACAAGAAATAATTAACAACATGCTCTGAACGACAGAACCTTCTAGAGCAGACCTAAAACGAATTATTAAATACACCCCTGCAGTTACTAAAGTGGAAGAATGTACTAAAGCAGAAACTGGGGTAGGAGCCGCCATGGCGGCTGGCAACCACGCAGAGAACGGAATTTGAGCTCTTTTAGTTATTGCTGCTAATACCATAAATGCTTTTAATAAAATTCAATTCCCATCTCTTAAATAGCCCCCTCAAATAAAGAAATTTCAGCTTCCTAAATTTGCTACCAATCCGATTCTCATTAAAATTGCAATATCTCCAACTCGATTTGATAAAATGGTTAATATTCCAGCGTTAGCTGATTTTTCGTTTTGATAAAAAATAACCAGAGCATACGAAACTAAACCTAACCCATCCCATCCTAACAAAATTCTAATTAGATTTGGCCTTAGGACTATTATCGCTATAGAAAACACGAATGCCAATACTAAATACATAAATCGATTATAGCTTTTATCCCCCATTATATATCTTCCCCTGTAGTATATAACTCTTCTTGAAATTAATAAAACAAAAGATAAAAATAGTAAAGAAATTCAATCAAAAACCAATACAAAAACTACTGATAAAGAATTTATACTTATTAATTCCCACTCTAATACACTTGTTAAACCTCTTATTATTCTCCTTATAAACAAAATTAGACAAATTACTGCATTTAGCATTAAAAATAATATCCTTCTATAATGTATGTAAACTTTTCAAACCATTATCTACTTACTTCCTAGTTCATAACTACTTTATTTGTAGATACAAAACACCATTTACTAGACTTAATCTAAGTATGAGAATATTCAAAGGAAATCAGTGGAGAAACAGTACTAAATACTCACGGACTTTACCAGATCTACAAGCATAAAGTCCATAAAAAATATTCCCATGTTGGCTAAGACTATATAAATATAGTGTATAAGCTGCTCTAAAAAAAGATAATAAAATTAAACCCAAAATTGTCACTTTTCTTCAACTTACTAATCTAACAATTAGCCTAATTTCACCGAATAAATTTAATGTAGGAGGGGCCGCTATATTTCCTACTCTCAACAAGAACCACCATAAGCCTATTCTAGGTATAAACCTTAATAACCCCTTTCTAATTAGAAGTCTGCGGCTCCCTACTCGCTCATAAACTATGTTAGCTAAACAAAATAAACCTGACGAACACAAGCCATGCCCTACTATTACCACAACTGCTCCTATTAGTCCCCATCATCTAAAGACTATTAAACCGGATAATACTATTCTCATATGGACAACTGAAGAATAAGCAATTAGAGATTTTATGTCTACTTGTCGAAGACAAAGTAGACTTACTAAAATACCACCGATTAACCTAACCCTTACCCATACTCAAGAGAAATTTAATCTTATTTTTTGAAATATGCCTAACACTCGAATTAAACCATATCCCCCTAGTTTAAGTAGAACCCCAGCCAAAATTATAGATCCTGCTACTGGAGCTTCTACATGCGCCTTAGGAAGTCATAAATGAAATATATATATAGGTAGCTTAACTAAAAAAGCTAATACCCTCCTAAAATATCAAATAGATCTCAGGTAATCTTGTCCTAGCAAACAATTTCTTAATAGAATTATTAACCTCCCCCTGTAGTAATACATGTATAATAATGATCCCAACAACGGTAAAGACAATGTTAAAGTATAAAAAAGTATATAAACCCCCGCTTGAATCCGCTCAGGTTGATAGCCCCACCCCAAAATTAATATTAATGTTGGAATTAGTGACACTTCAAACCTAATATAAAATACTAAATAATTCAAAGAAGAAAACGTCACTAAAAGTCTTAAAAGCAAAGCTAAATTTACTCTAATAAAAAGTGAATAAAAACTATTCAGGCTTTTTACTCGTTCTCTTGCAATAATAATTAAAAATACAATTCATACTCTCAAATAAATCATTACGTAGCTAATATAATCTAAACCTAAATTAAATCCCAACGCATATCTAGACATATTATGAAAACATCTTAACCCTACAAACCCACTTAAAATACCTAATCCTAATTGACTCGTTTTTCAGTTCCTTCTAAATTTTATCAATAAAATTACAGGTACCAGCAATTTTAACATTCCAACATATTAAATCTTTTAAAGTAATCATTACCATGTCTCCGTACAATTAAAACCAGCAAAGCCAACCCTAAAGCCCCCTCACAAACTGCTAAAGTTAAAAAAAATAATCCAAAATATACTTCTCTCCCAATATTCCTACTATGCACTACTAATAGCCAAAAGATTCTCAATATTATAAACTCTAATCTAAGTAATGAATTTAATAAATGTTTATGATAAGAAATAAATCTTCATAGCCCACAAAAAAATATAACCAGAGGTCTAATAGTCCTAAAAAATCCAAGATTTGTCATTAATTATACTAAGTTTTAATAGTTTAATTTAAAACTTTGGTCTTGTAAACCGAAAATGAAAAAAATTTCTTAAAACTTCAGAGAAAAAGAATTTTTCTTTAACTTTAATTCCCAAAACTAATATTTTTTTAAACTATTCTCTGATATCCTAATATTAACAATTCCTTTATTGATTTCTTTTTCTTTCTTGTTTACTCAACTTTCTCATCCTTTAGCAATAGGATTAACTCTATTACTTCAGACTATTTTAATTTCTTTGACTGCAGGATTATCTACATACTCTTTCTGAGTCTCTTATATTTTATTCTTGGTCTTTCTTGGAGGAATATTAGTATTGTTCATTTATGTTGCATCCATTGCTTCTAATGAACCTTTTTTTTTCTTTACCTCACTAGCTTCACTATTCCTTTTTATTATTTTTTTTTCTTTTATCTGTTTGTTAACAGACTCTCTTTTAATTTTAACTCCTTCAGCCTTACCCAATTCTTCTTTAAATTTCTCTATTTCTACTCCTTTTATTATTAGATGAGTTTATAATTCCCCTTCTATAATATTTACCATTTTTATTATTTCATACCTTTTACTTATATTAATTGTAGTAGTAAAAGTTGTAAATCTTTTTAAAGGCCCCCTTCGATTACTCCAGTAATGACAACACCCCTTCGTAAGACTCATCCTCTCTTCAAAATTGCCAACAATGCTCTCGTTGATATACCATTGCCCAGAAATATTTCTACTTTCTGAAATTTTGGATCTTTATTAGGACTTTGTTTAATTGTTCAAATTGCTACTGGTTTATTTTTAGCCATGCATTATACTGCCCATATTAATTTAGCATTCTCTAGCGTCGTCCACATTTGCCGAGATGTTAATTACGGCTGACTCTTGCGAACTCTTCATGCTAATGGAGCCTCTTTTTTTTTTATTTGCCTTTATATTCATATTGGACGTGGTATTTATTTTAGCTCTTACATAAATCTTCATGCTTGAATAGTTGGGGTTCTCATTTTATTTATAATTATAGCAACGGCTTTTCTTGGTTATGTTCTACCCTGAGGGCAAATATCTTTCTGAGGAGCTACTGTAATTACTAATCTTTTTTCTGCCATTCCCTTTATTGGTATTGATTTAGTTCAGTGGATTTGAGGAGGCTTTTCCGTAGATAACGCCACTTTAACACGCTTTTTTTCTTTTCATTTTATTCTCCCTCTAGTAGCAGCTGCTTTCTCTATGATTCATATTTTATTTCTTCATCAAACAGGAGCTAACAATCCTTTAGGAATCTCCAGCCAAATTGACAAAGTTCCTTTCCATCCTTACTTTACTTTTAAAGATATTGTAGGGTTTATTGTTATATTGACTGCTCTTTTGCTTTTAACTTTATTATCTCCTTACTTTCTGGGAGATCCAGATAATTTTATTCCAGCTAATCCTTTAGTGACCCCTCCCCATATTCAGCCAGAATGGTACTTCTTATTTGCTTATGCAATTTTGCGCTCTATTCCAAACAAGCTAGGAGGTGTTATTGCTTTAGCTGCCTCTGTTGCTATCTTAGCTATCCTACCATTTACCCACGTATCTAAATTCCAAAGTTTAGTTTTTTATCCACTGAATCAAATCTTATTTTGAACATTTATTGTTATTGTTATGCTTTTAACTTGAATTGGAGCTCGCCCAGTTGAAGACCCTTATGTTCTTACAGGTCAGATTCTCACAGTCTCATACTTTTTATTTTACTTACTGAACCCTTTATTATTAATTTGATGGGACAAAATACTTAAATGATTATTTAGTTTAATAAAAACCAGTGTTTTGAAAACACTAGATAAGAAAATTTTCTTAATAATCGCCCTTCGTCTTTACCCCAATATATTAATTTAATTATAAACTAAACAAAAGCATAATATCTTAAACCCAACAAAAAATCCCAAATAATTAATGGCTACTGGCAAGTATCTTTTTCAAGCTAAATATATTAACTTATCATATCGGAGACGAGGTAAAGTACCTCGCACCCAAACAAAAACAAAAGCAATTATAACTCTCTTTAGGTAAAACATTACTCTAAAAGGTCTTCTTCCTATAAAAAAGATCACAAACAGCACCCTCATGAATAAAATTCTAGCATATTCGGCTATAAAAATTAAAGCGAACCCGCCTGCCCCGTACTCTGTATTAAACCCTGACACTAACTCAGATTCTCCTTCTGTAAAGTCAAAAGGAGTTCGATTTGTCTCAGCTAAACAAGATCTAAACCATACCATCCTTAGAGGAAACCTAATTAGAATGAATCAAAAAGACCTTTGATACTTATTTAAAAGTTCCAATCTAAACCCCCCAATCAATATAACAAATGATAATAAAATCAGAGCTAGACTAACTTCGTATGAAATTGTCTGAGCGACTGCACGTAGACTTCCTAACAAAGAATACTTACAATTTGAAGATCACCCTGCTACTATCGTTGAATACACCCCAATTCTTAAACAGCATAAAAAAAACAGAATACTTAAATTAAACCTTATTAACCCAGTTTCATAAGGTATTACAATTCACACTAAAAGAGAAATGAATAGTCTGAAAACTGGACATAAGTAATAAACTAAAAAATTTGATATAGTTGGTGCTACCTGTTCTTTAGTAAATAGTTTCACTGCATCAGAAAAAGGTTGTAAGATTCCTATATATCCAACTTTATTTGGTCCTTTACGAATTTGAATATATCCCAAAATTTTACGCTCTAACAGTGTAACAAAAGCTACCCCAATTAACACACAAATTACAAGAATAAGAAAATTGATAAGCTCCACAATCATTAATGTCACAAAACAATTAGACTCTAATTATTTAACTATTTATAGAACTACTCTATTTAACAGGATCCTAAGTCCAGTGCATACAATCTGCCAAAATAGTTTCCATTTACAAAAATAATTTTGATTATTTAATCCTTTCGTACTAAAATAATACTGTTATATTTAAAAGATAGAAACCGACCTGGCTCACGCCGGTCTGAACTCAAATCATGTAAAATTTTAAAGGTCGAACAGACCTTCTCTTACAACTCCTGCAATTGTAAAGAAATTTTAATTCAACATCGAGGTCGCAAACTTTTTTTTCGATAAGAACTCTCAAAAAAAATAACGCTGTTATCCCTAAAGTAACTTAATCTTTAAATCTATATTTAGGATCTTTTGTTACACACTAATCATTAAATTTTGTCCAAAAATAAAGCAGTTATTATTCATTTTACTTTTATCGCCCCAATATAATAAAATTTAAGCACCAAGCCTTTATAGCCCTCGAATTAGACTTAATACTAAAAGAATATCAAGCTTTATAGGGTCTTATCGTCCCTTTAATATATTTAAGCCTTTTCACTTAAAAGTTAAGTTCAATGCCAACTATAAAGACAGATTCTCTTTTGTCCAACCATTCATACAAGATCCCAATTAAGAAACTAACGATTATGCTACCTTTGCACGGTCAGAATACCGCGGCCCTTTAATATTTATCAGTGGGCAGGCTAGACTATTTACACCTACAAACAGACATGTTTTTGATAAACAGGCAAAGAAATTGTTTGCCGAGTTCCTTTATAATACCAATTTATTATTAAATTATCTAAATTATTTAACTTCTTTTGTTTACATTATAATTTTACTAATAAAACCATTATATCTCAATTTTTTCTATTTAAATCAATTTTCCAATATTTTCCGAAAGTTTTAATAAATATTTTTTATTTAAAATTTAGTTGAAACACTTTACTAATATAGCTACTTTTAAGCCTAATTCAAGATTTCTCGACTTATCAAACTCTTCTTTTTACTTTTTATAAGAAGCTAATCCCTCCTATACTTGCTCTTTGTATAGTAATCATACAAAGACAGAATTAAATTCTTTTTTAGAAAACCAGATATCATAAAACTCGATTGATGTTTCACCTTTAATTTTTAATTTAAAATTTAGTTTCTACAAAAACTTTTTATAAAAATTAGCTGTTTTTATTTCGGGATTACCATAAAAGTTGAATTTTATAGATTTTCCCTAATACACAAGGTACAAACATTTACTTTTACTATTTTATCTTTTTTTTGCTTTCCTTTACAGTACTTTTTCTCTTTAGTTTCACTTATATTTCATTAAACATTACTTAACTTTTTTATTCTTTAAAATTATTTTTCTTATATATACTTAAATTAGTAAACTAACAAGCAATTAAACATTCAAAGTAAATCGATTTGCACGATAATTCTTTTCAACGTAACTGAAATGCTAACCTTATTAAGCTATACTTTGCTAATTCTAGGTACACCTTCCGGTACACCTACTATGTTACGACTTATTTCGTTATAAACGAAAGCGACGGGCGATATGTACATGATTTAGAACTTATGTCTCATAAGCTTATTAACATTATAATACAACCAAATCCTCCTTCACAGCAATTCTTACTTTACTGCTCCGTTTAAGATAACTTATTGTAACTCATTTCAACTTATTTATATGCTGCACCATGATCTAATTTTTGTAAATAATTAACATTTAGTAACTTATTCTTTTGAAGTTACCTGCTAATGATGGTATACAAACTGCCTGTTAACAAAAATAAGTAAGATTTTGCGAGGAGTATCGATCAAGAAACAAGTTCCTCTGGAAAGATTAAATCACCGCCAAATTTTTTAATTTTTAAGTAATTAACTATTACTAATTTAGTACTTCCGGTTTTAATTTAGAATAATAGGGTATCTAATCCTAGTTTTCATCCAAATTTTCCTAGCTTCAGTTTTAATTACTATATATTATATAATAACAACTCAATTTTACCTTTTATCATCAATAATTAAATTTAATCACTCACTTAACTAATTACTAACTCTTTTTACTCGACCTTAAAGTATAACCGCGAATGCTGGCACAAATATTTATCAGGCCTTACATTTTACTATCACTAATTCATATTTTCATATAAATCTTAATACTTTATGCTGAGACTATAAGTTTTATCAATTACTTACCTTATCTTACTGACCTACCTAAAGCCGATCAATTGCCCTCACTATAATTTTCATGCAACTTTGACAGTACTATAAAAATTTAAGCCGAAATCAAACGTTTACTCTTTCAATCTCTAAATGAATTTATAACTTCACATTTAAGTGGACTCCCCTTGTTATAAAACTTAGAAATTAATCAGAAAAAATGTTACATTTGACTAAAGCTTATAAATCCTGCAATGTTATACTGTATATACATTTAACTACATGTCTAGATACTTCCGCACATTCATCTGAATTAACAATATAACCCCATCACCTCCCTTCATAGTTTATATCTTGCTCTAAGATTTACCACCTAGCTAGTTTTACACATATTCTCCTACAAGTCTGTTACTGATATCTAATTTAAATGTCAAGGGTTGGGGATTAATATAAGACGGAAGTAAATTCATCGGTCTGTCCTTCTTCTTTCTCTAGAGGGAAAATAAGAACAGACCGGTGAATTTACTTCCAACATAAGAGGGGAAGTTATTATATACTTTTACGGCTTAAAAAAACTTGTTAGTGCCTGATTCAAAAGGGTAGCTTTGATAGAGCTAATCATGTAACCGTATTACCTATATTATTCGTAATGGAATTGCACCATTTCTTAAAAGATCAAAACTTTTCATGCTCTTTACATCAACAAATAGTATACCGTTAAAAGATAAGCTAATTTATAAGCTAATGGGCTCATACCCCGTAAATGAAAGTATAACTCTTTCTCTTTTTAATGTTCTTTCCTCTTTCTTATTATATCTTTTTTTTTTCTCTTCTTTTAGGGTCTATAATCTCTATTTCTTCAACTTCTTGATTTGGTGCTTGAATTGGTCTAGAGCTGAATATAATATCTTTTATTCCTTTAATTACTCTTAAGATAAATTCTTATTACTCTGAGTCTGCTCTAAAGTATTTTCTTGTTCAAGCCTTAGGGTCTGCTTTACTTATTATATCTAGCTTTTTTTTTATCTCTTTATCTTATTTGGCTTCCATTTTTTTATTTCTAGCTCTTTTACTGAAGCTTGCCAGAGCTCCTTTCCATTTTTGATTTCCTCAAATCATAGAAGGACTTGCATGGCCCCAAGCCTTTTTACTCATAACAATCCAAAAGCTCGCCCCCATAATTTTACTTTCTTATCTCTTATTTTCCCCTTTCCTTGTTAGTATAACTCTTTTTTCTGCCATTTTGTCAGCTTTGATTGGGGCTATTGGAGGATTAAACCTTACCTCCTTACGCAAGATTATTGCGTTTTCTTCTATTAATCATATATCTTGGATACTGATTGCCATTTCAGCTGGAGACTCTTTTTGGTTATTTTATTTTTTTATTTACTCTTTTATCGTCTTCCCTATTGTGATTTCCTTTCATGGAATTCAGGCTTTCACTTTATCCGACTTAATTTCATCAGACTCTAAAACTATTTATCATGCTTCTTTAATTGCCTTTACTTTTTTATCCTTAGGAGGATTACCCCCTTTTACAGGTTTTATTCCTAAATGAATAATTATCCAGATCATGGTAAATCTTAACCTTTTTATCCCTCTTTTTTTTCTTTTGATTTCTGCTTTAATTACTCTCTACTTCTACTTACGTGTTATTATTACATTTATTATCCTCTTAAACCCAGCCATTTCTTTCAATATGAAATATAAATCTCCTAATGTTTCTTCCCCTATATTACTTTTATCAATCTCTTTTAATTTTTTTGGGTTACTCTTACCCGCTTACTTTTTTCTTACTTAGAATTTTAAGTTATTTAAACTAAAAGCCTTCAAAGCTTTTAAAAAAAGTTCTAATCTTTTAAATTCTATAAACCCTAGTGATTTACACATCTTTAAACTTGCAATTTAATGTTATTTTTATACTACAGAGTTTAATAAAGAAGTTTAACTTGTCTATAGATTTACAATCTACCGCTTATACCTCAGCCACTTTATC